ATAAGTAAAATCTTCTCTACCAAATTATTCTATATTTCAATCTTATAAATTATTCGTAAAAATACAAGCTATCTTTAACTCCACGTATAGCTAATCCTATATGTATTAAACTAAACAATAAATAAGGAGGATTTTAAATGCGAGATTTAAAAACATATCTCTCTGTGGCACCGGTATTAAGTACTCTATGGTTCGGTTCTTTAGCAGGTCTGTTGATAGAGATCAATCGTTTTTTCCCGGATGCGTTGACATTCCCTTTTTTTTAATTCTAGTTATTGACATGGGAAGGGGTGGATAAAATTAGAGATAAAATCCAATATCTGCAGCTCACCCCTTTCGATATTTTTCATTCAAATCAATTTTAAATTGAAAAGATAAATAATAAAATTGGATTCAAATTTTGGTAATTTTTGAATTGGGTTGAGACTCCAATTTCATTTTTAAATTAATAAATTAAATAATAATAATAAAGTGAGAACAGAAATGAAAATGTGGCTATAGGGCAACAGTATCATATAATACATCAATATTCAATATTGTACTGCTGCATCAAAATAAAAAAAAATCAATCTAGTTTGAAACCATTGTATTATTTCTTATTATTCTATTGATTGCAACAAAATCTTTCAAAATTAGATTTTAAGTTAGCAACTTCTATTTTTCGTTCCTTTCCTATTTTTTTTTATTCGAAGTGAAGAAAAAAAATAGGAAAGTTGCGTGAATCAAAGCCCAAAAGGAGGTTTATGGCTAAAGGGAAAGATGTCCGGGTAAGGGTGATTTTGGAATGTATCGAATGTGCTCGAAAAGATGTTGATAAAAAATCAACGGGTATTTCCAGATATATTACTCAAAAAAATCGACACAATACGCCGAATCGATTGGAATTGAGAAAATTCTGTTCCTATTGTTCCAAACATACAATTCATGGGGAGATCAAGAAATAAATCGAATCCAACATCTGTGCATTATATTTTTAAGGAATACTCAAAATGACATATTCCTATAATAGAATATCATATTGGATATTCTTACTATTAGATTCTAATATATGATATAGATTCTAATATATGATATCTTATTAAAATAAAATCAATTTAAATAAAAAAATGAAATATATTCATATATATTCAATAGAATATAATTATATTGGATATTCTTACTATTAGATTCTAATATATGATATAGATTCTAATATATGATATCTTATTAAAATAAAATCAATTTAAATAAAAAAATGAAATATATTCATATATATTCAATAGAATATAATTAAGAATATATAAATAAAACGTATATTTTTATTATATTCTATTTTGGATTGAATTTATATCTACAAATATAAACTAATAGAAATAAAAAACAAACCAAATCCGACTTATTAATCATTGATTGATATTTATCATTAATCATTTTTTGATCAAAATCAATAGGATTTGCAGTATAAGGAATACAAAAAAAAACCATGGATAAATCCAAGCGACTCTTTATGAAATCCAAACGATCTTTTCGTAGGCGGTTGCCCCCGATCCAGCCGGGGGATCGAATTGATTATAGAAATATTAGTTTAATTAATCGATTTATTAGTGAACAAGGAAAAATATTATCTAGACGGCTAAATAGATTGACTTTAAAACAACAACGATTAATTACTATTGCTATAAAACAAGCTCGTATTTTATCTTTGTTACCCTTTATTAATAATGAAAAAGAATTTAAAAGAAGGGAATCAACTACTAGAACTACAGGTTTTCGAACCAAAAAGAAATAGTCTGATTTTTCAATTCAATAAAAAAAACTCGTATTTTATCTTTGTTACCCTTTATTAATAATGAAAAAGAATTTAAAAGAAGGGAATCAACTACTAGAACTACAGGTTTTCGAACCAAAAAGAAATAGTCTGATTTTTCAATTCAATAAAAAAAAGAACTATTGTTTTGTTTATTGAATGTGTTCATTGATTTTGAACGACTTTTCATCAGATTGGATCATATTCATTTCTACTCTACCTTCCCGGAGTTTATTCTCCAAGAACTTCGTGTAAAATTCAAACATTCCGATGGATTCTTTACAATCTCGTTCCTTCTATTCTTATTGAATCTTATTGAAAGATTTCATTGGAAATCCTATCAAGATAATTCCTATTGAATATAGATATTTGTGCAAGTATTTTACGATTCAGGAGCAACTGTTTACTGTAAAGATTATGTATAAATTTACTATAACTATAGGATACTCCGTTTTCACGAATTGCTGCATTTATACGGGTAATCCACAAACTACGAAAATCTCTCTTTTTCCTATCTCTATCCTGATGAGCCGAAGCCAAAGCTCTTATTATCTGCTGAGAAATAGTTCGAGTAAGTCTTGAATGAGCTCCTCGAAAACTTGATACAAATAAACGCATCTTTTTTCGACGTCTATGAGCTATATATCCTCGTTTAATTCTGGTCATTGAATAAATGAAACTTTGATGAAAAACTAATTGATTTATTTTCTTTCAGTTATTTTTTTTTTGTTTCCGCTTTACTAGTTTACTAGTCTATTTACTAGTTTACTAGTCTATTAATAATCAAATGGGTTCTTCCAATGTATAAAATAAAAATCCCAATGGCTTTTGCTACTATAACCTTCCCGATCACGATTTTTTTTTCATTTTGTATTCTTCTTTTTTTTGAGGTGAATTCCCTAGAATTCAAATAAAAAAAATCGTGGGTTACGTCGTTTCTATGGTTACTTTTCAAACGGTGAGGTTTTCTCTATACACCGGAGCCTTTTTATTAATTTCATAAATCAAATACTATTGTGAACTTGTACAGTTCACACCCTTTGGCTCTACCCATTAATTATTAAGTAATAGTGCTTTCACAACGAGATCTACCTATACAGTAACGGTATTTCAATATGAAGATTAGCTTGATAGCTGACCCTGTTAGTCCGTTTTTTTTTTTTAAGATTTTCCCCGCTTAATGTATAATCATTGACTACCAATGGGGAATTCTAGCTCATTTTCAATTGAAAACTGAGTTGATTGGGTTTGCACCAACAAAAACCATAAATTTTGTACATACACAATAAAAGGATATGATCAATCCTTCTATCGAATGAATAGAATAGAGAATTAGGACTCGTCTATTTTATTCTATTCACTAGTACTAATCAACGAGACTGTACAAATTTTTATTTTATTCCAGCCCGCGATCTAAACGAATCGCACATACACCCTAGTACATGTTCCTCGACGCTGAGGACATCCCCGAAGCGCGGGGGATTTTGTAACATTTCTGATTGGCTGTCTTTTATTTCTAATAAGTTGTTTAATAGTTGGCATATTGAATCATATAGATATAATGGGCTGGTTTAGATTCATCCTAACCGGATTATTATGAATGACTTTATTTTCTAGATATAATGATAATGGAAAATATCAAACCCGTTGAGAATTGAAAATCAAGAAGATAAAAAAAAAAAACTGTAAATCCCGCGTATTTTTGTGAAATTCTTGATATTTTTAATTATCAACCGCTACAAGATCAATAATTCCATAAGCTCGGGCTTCGTCTGCTGACATAAAAACATCTCGTTCCATGTCTTCCGATACAACCCATAAAGGTTTACCTGTTCGTTGTACATAAACCCCTGTGACAATTTCGCGCATTCTGAGTAATTCTCCCGCTTCCAGGATATATTCTCCTGATCCTACATCATGATACGAACTAGCAGGTTGGTGAATCATTACCCTAGCGTGAGGGAATGCCAGACGTTTGGTAATTTCTCCTCCGACGAGGATAAAAGATCCCATTGAAGCCGCTACTCCCATACATATTGTTTGTACGTCTGGTTGAACGACTTGCATTATATCATAAATACCTACTCCAGATATTATATATCCGCCCGGAGAGTTGATAAATAAATACAAATCTTTGTCACTATCCTCTATACTTAGATAAACCATAAGACCCATAATATGATTCGAAATCTCGCTCCCAACCTTTTGACCTAAAAACAGTAATCTTTCTCGATAAAGTCGGTTGATTAGGATCCATTTTTATCCCTTATGAACCGTACATGCACCTTTTTGCGCATACGGTTCAACCTAATTTGCGAAAAAAAAGAATCAATGTATAGATTATAGTCTTCCTTGTTTTTCTTCTATTTTTTTTTCAAGAAAGATTCAATTTAGTCCCTTTTGTTTTTCTTTAAGAATAGAAAATAAAAAGAAAAGAACTAAATTTCTCCACTTTTCATTGATGTATTATTTTATCGAGATCCAATCGAAATCTCGATATCATTTTCTTGTTCTCAAATGGGTTTCTCTAATTTTTTAGGTTGATGATCTACTCCGAGTAAAGATCTGCCCGATGTCTATTTGCACATATAGGACAAATATCTCCAATATTACGTTTTTTAATATTTTTTTTTTAATTTATCCCTTCTTACTAAAAATTGAATTCAACATATTCATCATATTTTTGTATGGATTAAACAAATATTCTATACCACCTATCCGTTTTTTTTTTAAATATAAATCGAGATAGAAATAAAATAATCTTTTGAGTATTTAGATTTCGATTCAATAGATTATGAGATTATTATCTAAAAGATAATCTTAAGCGGTAATATATTACCAATTCCATAGGGGTTTTCTAAACGGAGCCTGGATACTTCATTTTCTTGGTCAAACCAAGTCAACCATAAATTATTCTAATTTCAAATATGAATCTGGATATCTCCAAAAAAAGAAATTGAATTGCATTTCGCGCTCCAAATTTTTTGTATTCAATTCATTTTTCTTGGGCGAAACGGAGGATATCTTGATCGGGGAAGAGAACGGGGATAAATTCCATATAACCCATTAGATATGACAAGCCGCACTATAAGTCAACCCAAGATGCATCCTCTTCTCCAGGAAGTCGATACGGTACTTTTGGAACACCAACAGGCATACTAATTTAATTTACACAGAATAAAATATTATATTTCACTTTGATGTGGAGGCGTAATAATGGATTTTATTAACGATTTCTGCTTTTATATTTATAATAATATAGATCTTGTAACGTAGATAAGTTCATAAAATAATAAAAAGACCGAATGAGAATGAATGAAGATTAATAAATAAACAATTTTTACAAATGGATGCTTTGAGTGATGAAAAAAATAGGGATTCATTCACTCATCTCAACACCCCATTGCATATTGATACTGATCGGGTATAAAATAGATCTGCTTCTATTTGTTCCTCCGAACAAAATTATTTTAAAAATAGAACAAATATTCATCGTTTAATTCTACAGAATCCACAAAAACAAAAAAAAAAGGGAAGGAAGTTCATAGCATAGTTTTTTTTTTAAGTGCAATAAAGTTACATAGTGTCTAATTTTCGTCGAGAAAGGGGTATTTTCATGGGTTTGCCTTGGTATCGTGTTCATACCGTTGTATTGAATGATCCCGGCCGTTTGCTTTCTGTCCATATCATGCATACAGGTCTTGTTGCTGGTTGGGCCGGTTCAATGGCTCTATATGAATTAGCAGTTTTTGATCCCTCTGACCCTGTTCTTGATCCAATGTGGAGGCAGGGTATGTTCGTTATACCTTTCATGACTCGTTTAGGAATAACAAATTCATGGGCTGGCTGGAATATAACAGGAGGGACTGTAACAAATCCAGGTCTTTGGAGTTATGAAGGTGTAGCTGCAGCACATATTGTGTTTTCTGGCTTGTGCTTTTTAGCAGCTATCTGGCATTGGGTGTATTGGGATTTAGAAATCTTTTGTGATGAACGTACAGGAAAACCTTCTTTGGACTTGCCCAAGATTTTTGGAATTCATTTATTTCTTTCAGGGGTGGCTTGCTTTGGTTTTGGGGCATTTCATGTAACAGGATTATTTGGTCCCGGAATATGGGTGTCTGATCCCTATGGACTAACCGGAAAGGTACAACCTGTAAATCCATCTTGGGGTGTCGAAGGTTTTGATCCTTTTGTTCCGGGAGGAATAGCCTCTCATCATATCGCAGCAGGGGCATTGGGCATATTGGCGGGCCTATTTCATCTGAGTGTCCGTCCGCCACAACGTCTATACAAAGGATTACGTATGGGTAACATTGAAACCGTACTTTCCAGTAGTATTGCTGCTGTCTTTTTTGCAGCTTTTGTAGTTGCTGGAACTATGTGGTATGGGTCAGCAACTACCCCGATTGAATTGTTTGGTCCTACTCGTTACCAATGGGATCAGGGATATTTCCAACAAGAAATATATCGAAGAGTTAGCGCTGGATTAGCCGAAAATCAAAGTTTATCAGAAGCTTGGTCTACAATTCCTGAAAAATTAGCCTTTTATGATTATATCGGAAACAATCCGGCAAAAGGGGGATTATTTAGAGCAGGCTCAATGGATAATGGAGATGGAATAGCTGTTGGTTGGTTAGGACACCCTATATTTAGAGATAAAGAAGGGCGTGAACTATTTGTACGTCGTATGCCTACTTTTTTTGAAACATTTCCAGTTGTTTTGGTAGACGGAGATGGAATTGTTAGAGCTGATGTTCCTTTTCGAAGGGCAGAATCTAAGTATAGTGTCGAACAAGTAGGTGTAACAGTTGAGTTCTATGGAGGTGAACTCAACGGAATCAGTTATAGTGATCCTGCTGCTGTGAAAAAATATGCTAGACGTGCTCAATTGGGTGAAATTTTTGAATTGGATCGTGCTACTTTGAAATCTGATGGCGTTTTTCGTAGCAGCCCAAGGGGTTGGTTTACTTTTGGACATACTTCATTTGCTCTACTTTTCTTTTTCGGACACATTTGGCATGGTGCTAGAACCTTGTTCAGAGATGTTTTTGCTGGTATTGACCCAGATTTGGATGCTCAAGTAGAATTTGGAGCATTCCAAAAACTTGGAGACCCAACTACAAAAAAACAGGTAGTTTGATACAACATTGTGTTTTTTTTATTTTTTTTGATGTTTTTGCTGGTATTGACCCAGATTTGGATGCTCAAGTAGAATTTGGAGCATTCCAAAAACTTGGAGACCCAACTACAAAAAAACAGGTAGTTTGATACAACATTGTGTTTTTTTTATTTTTTTTATAAAGTAATAAGGAAATCTTGATTTGAATTGCCGTATTTTCTTTGACTATTGCTCTTTAATTTAATCTGACAGAGGATTCCTAATTAAACAAAACAGATATGGAAGCTATAATTGTAAACCACAATAGAATTGTATGGAAGCATTGGTTTATACATTTCTCTTAGTTTCGACTTTAGGAATCATTTTTTTCGCTATCTTTTTTCGAGAAACGCCTATAGTTCCAACTAAAAAGGTGAAATGATTTTCTTATCTCAATTGAAATAAGAAGCCCCCAATCTTGGGGCTTCTTATTTCAACTAGTCCCCGTGCTCCTCGAATGGATCTCTTAGTTGTTGAGAGGGTTGCCCAAAAGCAGTATATAAGGCATACCCAGTAAAACTGACAAGTAAACCAGATATAGAGATGGCGACTAGGGTTGCTGTTTCCATTATTATATAATATATAATTTCAAGACCATAATGGATCTATGATTAAATTGTTTATTTACAACGGAATGGTATACAAAGTCAACAGATATTAGTGAATAAAAAAAAGTATTTATGCCTACACAAATTTTTGAGAATAATTTTCCATCTGGTCCAAGACGAACTGTGGTAGGGGATTTTTTGAAACCATTGAATTCCGAATATGGTAAAGTAGCTCCTGGATGGGGAACCACTCCTTTCATGGGTGTTGCAATGGCTCTATTTGCGGTATTCTTATCTATTCTTTTGGAGATTTATAATTCTTCCATTTTACTAGATGGAGTTTCAATGAAATAGATTCATAAGATCCACAAAGTCCTCACTTTTTGAATAAAAAGTGAAGGATTTAGGTCTAAGATTTGTCTTTTTTAATTAGTATTTAATTATTAGATTCATCTTTGATTTTGGTAGTTCGACCGTGTAATTTCTTTGTTTCTGTATTTCCGGAATATGAGTGTGTGACTTGTTAGAATCAATCCTATTTTAGAGTATAGAGAATCAATCTGTCATCTTGACCAAGATGATTTCATCCCGTCGGATATTCAGTCTAGTATCTGGAACACGGAATATATGAAAGAAACCAAGAACTATGATTCATATGTAATATTCAGATCTCGCGGCCGGACTCCAAAAACTTTTGAAAGAGTTAAAGATAGAAAAGATATCTCAATCAAAAGGTTTTTCTTCTTTAAAACTCCTCTCTTATTTATATTTATGCTTATTTGGATGAAAAGAACAAATCTTTCTTTAGGATTTGATTAGTCATTCTATCTATTCATTGAATAAATATTGATCCAACGGTTTTTACTCATAGAATCCTTGGACTGATTTTGAAGTTTTTATTGAATCATCGTGGTTTTAGTATGAATCTGAAGTTTCAATCAACTGATAGGGTTTTAACAAGAGAATTCCTATAAAAAAAAACAGTAAATTAAATAAATACGTATTATACATAAAAACAAATAAAAAATAGGTAATATAGAATCTTCAGGAGGCCTGCAAATACTAAACTAAAAACGAATGAGCCAACTTGATATTTTGATAAAAAAAAACAGTAAATTAAATAAATACGTATTATACATAAAAACAAATAAAAAATAGGTAATATAGAATCTTCAGGAGGCCTGCAAATACTAAACTAAAAACGAATGAGCCAACTTGATATTTTGACATTATAACCTCAAATAAGAGTTCTCGGATTTTTATTCTTTCGTATTTTCATATAAAATTTCTTTGCAGTATTAAGAAGTTTTAAATTTTTTACATATCCGTTGTAACCGGTATTTGGGTGTTTCTGTTTGAGCTGTACGAGATGAAATTCTCATCTACAGTTCTCAGAGGGGGAGTCCTTTTTTGGTTTACCTATCTCAATAAAGTTTATGATTGGTTCGAAGAACGTCTCGAGATTCAGGCGATTGCAGATGATATAACTAGTAAATATGTTCCTCCTCATGTCAACATCTTTTATTGTCTAGGAGGAATTACGCTTACTTGTTTTTTAGTACAAGTAGCTACAGGATTTGCTATGACTTTTTACTATCGTCCAACGGTTACTGAGGCTTTTGCTTCTGTTCAATATATAATGACGGAAGCTAATTTTGGTTGGTTAATCCGATCAGTTCACCGATGGTCGGCAAGTATGATGGTCCTAATGATGATCCTACACGTATTTCGTGTGTATCTTACTGGTGGTTTTAAAAAACCTCGAGAATTGACTTGGGTTACAGGTGTAGTTCTGGGTGTATTGACTGCATCCTTTGGTGTAACTGGTTATTCTTTACCTTGGGATCAAGTTGGTTATTGGGCAGTAAAAATTGTAACAGGCGTACCAGACGCTATTCCTGTAATAGGCTCGCCTTTGGTAGAGTTATTACGTGGAAGTGCTAGTGTGGGACAATCCACTTTGACTCGTTTTTATAGTTTACACACTTTTGTATTACCTCTTCTTACCGCCGTATTTATGTTAATGCACTTCCTAATGATACGTAAGCAGGGTATTTCTGGTCCTTTATAGAGAATATAGATATATATAGGTTTTAGATATTTTTCATCAATTTATTGATCTAACTTCGGTAAGGAACAATAATCTTTTATTGCTAGAAATATGTCTTATTAAAAAAAAATATTTCTGGTCCTTTATAGAGAATATAGATATATATAGGTTTTAGATATTTTTCATCAATTTATTGATCTAACTTCGGTAAGGAACAATAATCTTTTATTGCTAGAAATATGTCTTATTAAAAAAAAAATAAGACATGTATTTGGATATTTTCCTTCAACTCCATCAATCAAATTTGATTTTTTGAGAATAGTTGAAGTGAATTCTCCGAAGAGAAATTGGATTATGGGAGTGTGCGACTTGAACTATTAATTCAGCCTTGCAGATATTTTTCATCTGCCACATTGGAATTCAAAATCAAATGTGTCTTTGTTCCAACCATCGTG